ATATGAATGGATCATTTGTCGAACAAGGGAGTGAGACGTAATCAAGATAGGAGCAGAATCACGAAAATTGGAGTGCTGACGTGTTCCGCGGAGGGAACTCGATAAAATAGGATAAATAAGAATAAGAAGGAAAAGGCTCATTTCAATAACAAGTTATACCTTTTCTTTTACTGGGGGAGTTTTTACTGACAGGCCCGGTTTAAAAGAGCCATTGAAGTCGGAACAAAAAAAATGAGTTGTGCAAGAATCCATAGCTCCTTATTCTATTCTTTTTTTGTTCATTTTTTTTATTTGTTATTATTATGTATTATTAATAAAATGAAAATTTTCATACAAATTTTCATAATACATAATAATATATTAGAATATTATATATATTCTAATATTATATATATTCTAAATAGAAATAGAATTCTAAATATAAATAGAAAATAAAAATAGAATTTAAATGAAAAAAAAAAAAAGGTAATATATAATATATTATAATATATATATATATAATATAAAATGATATTAATGAATTTAATTATGGAACAATATTCTATATTAGAATATTACATTCTATTATAATTTCTAATATAATTATTAATATAATATATATTATATATATTATAAGTGTTTGTGTGTTTTTTTTTATTCCAGTCCAGTAAGTAAATAATGTAAATCAATAAAAAGAAAAAGAAAGAATCATATGAAATGACACTCATATCATAGGATATGATATAGCCCTTGCAGCTGTTGTTACTGCTTCAATAACTTCAATAACAAGTATTTTTGTTTTCAAATCAAATAAATCAGTTGATCTATGATTCATTGGAACAAAACAAGGCCTGGCTAGGTGCTTACTGGCCAGGCCGGGGAAATAAAAGAACCTTTTTGACGAAATCAAAGGGGTACTCTTTCTATTGGAGATATCTTTTTCGAATCGTTATCTAAATGGAATTGAAAATTCGTATATATCTAGAGAATAAAATGAATGAAATAAAATAAAGAAAGAGAAATCCAAATTTGGATTTGACTTCACGTGTCACATAGGAATTCTCTTTTTGCAATTGGGAGAGATGGCTGAGTGGACTAAAGCGGCAGATTGCTAATCCGTTGTATGAGTTATTCGTACCGAGGGTTCGAATCCCTCTCTCTCCGCTCCTTCTGATCACTTGAGATTTCTCTTTCGAATTCGAAAAAGTCTCGATCCCCTGTTTTATCATAGTGAAATGTATGGAATAAATACAACCATAAAATAAATAAGAAAATTCAGAAATCAAACAAGGAAAAACGAAAACCTCTTATTTGTTTATTCCTCACGTCCAGGATTACGTCCTGGATCATTAGATAGGAATCCGAAGATGAAGAGAGAAACAAAGAATATTACTACTGTGTAAACGAAGAGTTTGAGAGTAAGCATTACACAATCTCCAAGATCATTTTTGGGGGAAAAGGGAAATAGATTCTCTATTTTGGTACCACATATCCCATTTTGACACCAAGAAATGAAGCGATTTCTAGAAAAGAAAGGATTTTGCAGAAATTCATTTGTAATAAGATTCTGATTCTTTCGTTCCCAAAATTATCTTGTCATGCCCACAATTAGGTAGTGTAAGGGACCATAATAGGTCCTTTGCTCCCTGGGCCTGGGGAAGGTCAAAATGGGGAAATGAGGTGATCCGGATTCATCGCGGCTATCTAAGAATTTCAATGTTTGAATCGAGGGTTCATAATGAAAGACTTATCTGATCTGCTCTTATCAATTGTTAGAATTTCGAATAAATAAATAAATAATAAGAATGTTTCTAGGACAGTATTAAAGATCTCATCGAAAACTTACAGCAGCTTGCCAAACAAGGGCTAAGAGAAAAAAGAACACAGGTATGACTGGCATAACATCTACGATTGGATTGAAAAAAGCATAAGCCTCGGGCAATTTGGCGAAGAAAAAACTACTCGAATGAAGGGAAGAATTAAGACAGATACAAATTAAACTAAAGATATTAAGCATAACAAATATTTCGTTCTTGGAGATAATTTCATTTTTATTGAGTTATTGATATAAGGGGAAAAATGAAGAAAGAGGGGAGGCCAAAAAATCTTTCTTTTTCTTTGAACTCCTCCAATCAAAAAATACTTCAATTGTAAAATGAGAATAGAAGGAATTATACTTTCCTACAATATCTTAATTGAATTCTATGTAATGATCAATGAATGACTTCCTTTATTTGGATTTTACATCTACACGCGTCAAATTCTAGCAACAACCTATTCCATATATATTTGGGTCCGAATTGACGAAAAACCAATAACGATATTAGTGTTTATTAGTGTCGAATAGAAATCTAAATGGGGCGTGGCCAAGCGGTAAGGCAATGGGTTTTGGTCCCGTTACTCGGAGGTTCGAATCCTTCCGTCCCAGACTGATTCTATCAGAACAAAGATTCTTTTTAGAACAAAGATTCTTTTTGTTCTTTTTAAGAATCTTCTGTTTAAAAGTTCCATGTTGGATACTGGATACAATGTGATTCAATCTTTCATTCATATTTCTAATGATTTCTCTCTGAATCATATCTTCCCTTTCGATTTCGTTTCTCTCAAATAGAATCGAGTGTCAATGACACGCGGATGGATATAAATATCTTTGTGATATAGGTATGCTGGGGACATAGATCAATAGTTTCATTCAAAAAAGTAAATTGGGCGAGCCATTCAGCGTATGCCTGTCCTGCGCAGATTCATATTGAAGTTGGTTAGCCACTTAGAGAAACTTTATGCCCAATATCAATGATAATGATATTGTGATTCCCACATGATCATGCTGCATTTTGAGTCGAAATGTGAAAGAAAGGCTTCTATATTCCCTAAAGGAATTCTATATTCCCTAAAGTAAATAGGGTAGCACAATTACTAATTCTATGTGGATCCTGAATGCTAAACAACAGGTAAGGTAGTTTTTGGTACTAATTCCGTCACTGGGATTCAAGTTCTTAAGATTGGGGTTGGGGTGGAGTATTCTAAGAAAAAATAGGAACAACGAATTGATCTGGACCTATTTGTTTTTGTACCTATACAAGATAGTACACCGTCCCATAAGAGTATCCTTTTTTTTTTGCATCTAGCCCCAATGAATAATTGGAAATCAATGTAGCGATTGGGAGGGGATTCATACATTCCATTCACTTTACTTTATGATATGATGGAATTTATGGAAAGATTCCTGAAGCTGAAGTAAAGCAAAGTCTGTAGAAAATAAACCATACCTATATGAATTGTTTTGTTATTGTTCTAGTTCAGTGACAACGGCGTTTTGGTTTCGGTAAAAAAAATCCGTGATCCCTTAAATATCCACGATGACCCCCGGTGGCAGTTATTCGGTGTATCTGATGGATACGGAAAGATCCTATTTCTCCGATTCTGATTTTTTCAATCAGATGAAAGAATAACGACCTTAATCTTACCTTACATAAACCTTTTTCTATCCGCCCCTATGAAAACCAATAAAATAAATTGGATTTGTTTCTTGATCCATCTATCTATCATTGATGATTCAATTGGAAAAGAAACAAAGATTTCTCTTATGATGATTAAATTCGCCTTTCTTTAATCAATGAGATATCCGCTAAACATTTTTAGCTACTCGTTGTGATTGCGCCGACTTGTTGATTTATTTAGAGATCCAATTCAGTCTTTACAGGAAAACTTATATCCAGTAATGATGTGATGTCGAAGTAGGAAATTCATTAAACCATTTTTCATGATTCCTTATGAATCGAATCCTTGATACTCGAAGAAGTTTGCGACCGGTGAATCGATCCTATCGAGTTACTTCCGACCTTTCCGAGTCATTGGAATAGCTTATTTGCTTAATGACTCATTCTGTTCCGATATTGGAACTCTAATTCAAGAACCCCCTTTTTTTTGTTTAGTTATTAGAGAAAGAATTGAATCCTTCATGATTGATCGTCCCGAAAAATATGTATCTGTTGAAGATGCAGATGTAAAGAAGTGTTAAGCAACTCGTTTATTTATATTATAAAATATAAATGTGTTTCATTCATACGATAGAATATGGGGTTAAATTGGATCCTTGCTGAGACTTCTCCAGATAAATATCTATCTATCCATAGATAAAAAGAAAGTACTATGTACCGATTGAGCCAATGACTATTCATGATTCCATATTGAATCAATTCCATACCGGTTCCAAATTAGAGGAATGTTATGGTCAAACTTCGTTTGAAACGATGTGGTAGAAAGCAACGTGCGACTTGAAGGACATGATCGGTTGTGGATTCTTACATCCGCCATTTTATATATCAACGAAAATGCTCTTGACTCGACATAGTTTGTTCTGTTCCACTAGGATCCCCTTTTTTTGTTGGGTTGTAATGTAAATAGTACATGATGGAGCTCGAGTAGAAAGTATTGATTCATTTATCAGGGGGAAGGATCCAGGGTTAGTGACAATCAATAAGTTGGGACAACTTCGTAAGTATATCTTCGATATAAAAATAGAAAGGGTCAAATTCGACCAAGTTTCAAATTTTGAAATTTGTCGGAATTGGTAAAACTATTTCGATCAAATGTGTATCACAGCAGAATCAATCGTTCGTATGATTCTTCGATAAAAAGAAAAAAAAAAGGGTATGTTGCTGCCATTTTGAATTGAAACGATTAAGGATCACCGAAGTAATGTCTAAACCCAATGATTCAAAGCAAAGATAAAAGATCCTCGGAACAAGGAAACACCATTTTCAATTGTCTTAACAACTGGATCAGAATGAGAAATCAAAATCGATTCTAGACAAGACAAACAAAAGAGGTTAGAGATGAGATGGCTCAATAAATGTCTAAGGATTTCCCTTCGAGTTCTTTGAGAATTACCCCACTTGAGTTATGAGTACGAATGATATTCTTTTTTTTTTCTTCTTTCCTGAAAAAAAAAAAAGACTCAATTTCTAAGTCTAATTGAGGATTTTCTGGAGCACTTTGCCGCTATATACATAAATTTGAATCATTCTTTCTTGAGCCGTACGAGGAGAAAACCTCCTATACGTTTCTAGGGGGGGCATTGTTCATCTGCATCTATCCCAATGATCCATCTATCGAATCGTTGCAATTGATATTCGATCCCGAAGAGAAGGAAGAGCTCTTCGGAAAGTGGGTTTTTACGATCCGATAAAGAATCAAACTTATTCAAATGTTCCTGCTATTCTATATTTCCTTGAAAAAGGCGCTCAACCTACAGGAACTGTTCATGATATTTCAAAGAGGGCAGAGGTATTTAAGGAATTTCGAGTTAATCAATTGAAATAAAATGAATGAAAATCAAATAAAAGGTGGGGGTGACATCTCGTTTTGTGTAATTGTTTCTCTACCATTTCTCCTTTTCTTGCTCTATTCATACCTCTATTGAATAAACCTGTAAACCTGAGATTTTTTTCCTACTTCTTCTTTCTTTATTCCTCCACCCACACTTCATTTCTTATTTATGTAGTGTCAATCCAACACAAGTCTTTTTTTATGGAATTTGTTTTCTCAACATTCAATTCATATTGACAATGGTGTATCGAACAAATATAATTTGATCGTGGAGAAATAGATCTATTTCTCCACGTCCCACAAGTTTGGTTCTTTACTTCACTTCACTCAAATGATGGGTTCGCCAGAGCCAGATTCGCCGTGACACAAGAATCTTAATGAAAAAAAAATGGATAAAAAGTGGATGGGTGTCTATAAATTTTTACATCTATCTATATTTATCTAGGAATCCGTTGTATTTTCATCTGATCTTTTTTTTTGATGTTCATAATCGATCATCAAATGTTTCTTTTAGATTTCTTGCTAGTTCAATGTTTTGGCGGGGTTGGGCAACCCAATCTCTTTTTTTTATTCCGATCGTATCTACACACCCTATTCATCCGGGTTGCTAACTCAACGGTAGAGTACTCGGCTTTTAAGTGCGGCTATTCTTTTTTACACATTTGGATGAAGCAACGGATTCGTCCATACATTGGTAGAGTTTGTAAGACCACGACTGATCCTAAAAAAAAGGGAATGAATGGAAAAAACAGCATGTCGTATCAATGGAGAACTCTGAGAATACTTCATCTTTACCGGATCGGTAAAAACGATTGTTTTGATTCTTGAAAACGGTACCAAATCCATTCAAAGTTGGGTCGAGTGAATAAATGGATAGAGCCCTTTGGCTCCAATTATAGGGAAACAAAAAGCAACGAGCTTCTGTTCTTAATTCGAATGATTACCCGATCTAATTAGATGTTAAAAATAGATTAGTACCGGATGCGGGAAAGGGTTCTCCTGTGAGTGGATCATTGATTCCTTTTTTTTTAATGAATCCTAACTATTAACTATTCTCCATTATGGAGTGGAGACGAATGTGTAGAAGAAACGGTATACTGATAAAGATAATTCATTCCAAAGTCAAAAGAGTGATCGGGTTGCAAAAATAAAGGATTTCTAACCATCTCTTGTAACTATAACGAACACAAACCAATTGGATGGAAAAAGAGAGAATCCGTTGATTGGTCTCCCTGTCTCCGGGGTATCTATTCTTTTCTTTCTTACTATATACCTTGTTCTGACCGTATTGCACTATGTATCATTTGAGAATCCAAGAAATCCCTGCCTTTGGTTCAAGTATAATTTCAAATGGAGGAATTACAAGGATATTTAGAAATTGATAGATCTCGTCAACAACACTTCCTATATCCGCTTCTCTTTCAGGAGTATATCTACGTACTTGCTCATGATCATGGTTTAAATGGATCGATTCTTTACGAACCCATGGAAAATTTAGGCTATGACAATAAATCCAGTTCACTAATTATCAAACGTTTAATTACTCGAATGCATCAACAGAATCATTTGATGATTTCGGTTAATCATTCTAACCAAAATCGATTCCTTGGGTACAACAATAATTTTGATTCTCAAATGATATCAGAGGTTTTTACAGTCATTGTGGAAATTCCATTCTCTCTGCAATTAGTATCTTCCCTAGAAGAAAAAGAAATAGCAAAATCTCATAATTTACGATCCATTCATTCCATATTTCCCTTCTTAGAGGACAAACTATCACATTTAAATCATGTGTCAGATATCCTAATACCTTACCCTATCCATCTGGAAATCTTGGTTCAAACCCTTCACTGTTGGATACAAGATGCTCCCTCTTTGCATTTATTGCGATTCTTTCTCCACGAGTATCATAATTGGAATAGTTTCATTACTCCAAAGAAATCCATTTCTCTTTTTTCAAAAGAGAATCAAAGATTCTTCTTGTTCCTATATAATTCTCATGTATATGAATGCGAATCCGTATTCGTTTTTCTCCGTAAACAGTCCTCTTATTTACGATCAAAATCTTCTGGAGCCTTTATTGAGCGAACACATTTCTATGGAAAAATGGAATATCTTGTGGTAGTTCTTCGTAATGATTTTCAGAAAGCTCTATGGTTGTTCAAGGATCCTTTCATGCATTATGTCAGA